TGCTTACCAAGCCACCCACTTGAGAAGCTAGTCGCCAGAAAGAAGCGACGAGGAAGCGAAGCTGTCGTAGAAGCTTTGCCCCCCCCTGTAGTCGTAGTACTCGGCTCGTCGCTACTTTGATTCAAAAGGTAACCGACGGTTCCCGACTTTCTCCGGTTTCCGCAACCGTAACCATTTGTGTCACTCCGATAACTTCATCCATATACTTTTTTTTCAATAGCGGTACGCTCTAAAAAAAGTCAAGGATAAGCTTGCATTCTAGAAGCGGTAGCTTCCCGCCTCCTTCATTCCTACTGCCTCCTTCGGTGATAAGTTCCCTTCCCTTTTCGAAAATGCCTGATTGGTCTGCTCAGCAAATGTACAAAGTGGACCGCTGTTTGGCTGACCCTCTTCTTCCCATTCGGGTTGGGTTGACCCAGAAGTACAGTAAGAAGGAATGGAACCACTGGAGAGTCGTCTGCAGTTCAAACTTGGGCAATACTTACTTTGGAAGCGGAACACGAACCGATTTCAGCTATTCCGGGTTCTTATTGAGCGTAGCGAAATCAAGGTTTATGATCAAGTCAGCGAAGTTTCTATGGTGTTCTACCTTTGCGTAGTCTCAGCCCACAGTGGAAGGCTCCGCACCTGAGCCTCGTTAGACTCAGCGGAAGTGTAAGTGAAGAGAATAGAAGAGATGAAGTCCGTCCCTTAGCCTAGTCTATATCCACAGCTGACGCAACTCCGTACCGACGCCTCACTACTACTTAATTAATTAACGGCTAAGCGATTTCATAACCTGAGCTTTCCTTAACCAGCTGACCTTACTTCGTAACCTTAGCCTCCCTTTCTTTATAGTTCGACTAAGTGACTTCGTAACTTTAACGTACTTTCTTTCTTACTGTAGCATAGGCCTTCGCCACTTCAAACGGGCTAAAGCCCCCTTTTTTTTTTAGAAAGAACGGGGCCTTACTTATTCAGGGGGGATGAAAGACAAAGAAAGGAATCAGGGGGCTTTATGATCGTAGAAAGGGAAGGGGCGTGGTTGGTGTGTCACTGGGTCGGTGGGGGAACCCGTAGGAAGGGGGGACGACCCGCCGAATTCACATCAGAAATCGCCAACATGAACACAAACGAAATCTTGAATTGCGTATAGAAACAAAACGAACCACTTCTATTCTCGGAGCTGAGGTATATGAAGAATGGCTTTTTGGTCCCTTTCGTCCAGTGGTTAGGACATCGTCTTTTCATGTCGAAGACACGGGTTCGATTCCCGTAAGGGATAGGTACTCATTCCCGGCCGCTTTCAGTTAGTGTTCATTGCTGAGTGATCGCTCGCTATCTGGCTGGAAAAGGTGGTCCGGAAGCTTCCTCTCTCCCAGCAAGCAAGACGAGATCACCACTTCTCTCAGTAATGGACTTCCTTGAATTCTTCCTTAGCCTTAGATGTCCTTTCATATATTCTCGAACCTCCGACAGACAGAATCTCGATGCATGCGTTCTTTCTCTCCTCCCCTCAGCCATACATCCCTTTTTTTTTTTCCTTTTTTTGCCGTTTTTGTTAGGCATTGAACCCCACCTTAGGTGCTGAGTGGTGTCCTCCCCTCCCTAATACCTAATACATAGTTCCGTCTATGGAGCCTAAAGCTTCAACCGCAGTAAGCAGTAAGTTGGCCCAGTCTCTCGCCCAGCCTTCGCCTTCTTCAGTGGCCAAGTTGAAGCGTTCAACGGTTCTTCGGCCTACCACCTTTCTTTTTCAAGGTTGAGCTTGTTCAATTGAAGCTAATGCTATGCTGCCCTTCCCTTGTTCAAGAGAAAGCTAGGACTTATTTTAGCTACCGGCCTAAACAAAAGAGATTAGCCTCTTGATCGATCGATTGATTGGATCGAAGTACGAAGGGGTTGATTGAAGTGTGAGATCCGCCCAAGACTAAGGCCGAGCAACTAGCAGGATTGGACGTCTATCTATCTCACCACGCTCCCCTACTCCTATAAAGGCCGGCGGAAGGAATGCTCTGCTCATCTTTCTTACGGCTCGTTACCGCAGCGCTCGTTCACCCCTTCGGCTTCTTCCATTCAAAAAGGTAGTCTTTCCTATTCTTATTGGTAAATTGCGTCTTGTCTTGAAGCGAAGGCATTATTGAACGAAAGAGATGCCGGGTCGGTCAATTGCATTAGGTAGGAGATACAGGACCTGTCTTAACCGCAAGTGCATTCGCGATTCGATTCCATCCTCGATCCCACCAAATTTGGATTCAAGTGTATCTCTTCTTTACTTTTAAGTGACAAGGGGGGTGACAAACGGTATACTTTCTTCTCTATGTAGCCGTCTCATCAATGAGCGTAGATTGATAGAGATGGCTTTTGTGCCGGTCAATCTGTATCCCATTCTTCAGGTATAGTTTTGTTTGATCACAGATCGGCAGGTGATCCGTCCTTTCTCCCCCTTTCGTCATAAGGCGTGGTCTGACTCTGAGAAAAAGAATTCCTGTGTTTAGGTCCCTACTAAGCAGAATTCGCAAACTATGCAAAGGCTATTTGAATACTTTTTTATTTATAGCAATCAAAGCAAAAACAATTCTCAACGCCCTTACGAGGTAGTGATGAGTTAAACTACTCGTGTTGGCATGGGAGTCAGCCCGGTAAACTGATTCCATTCTGCTACTAGGGTTCCAAACCTTCCCCTTAGCTCTATAAAGACGTTTCCTTATCAAGAGATGCTAAAGCTATTTCTAGTTGGTATTTCTAAGTCGGAAGGAGGGCTTTGGGCAAAGAGCAACTCGAAAGTACTTGACTTCAGTCCCAGTACAGAAAGACGTGACTTCAGGAGTGGATTTAGGAAGGAAAGACTTCGTTTACTTCCTGCAAATTGCTTATGTAAGAACTAGTGGAAAGAAAGGAATTTGGAAAAAAATAAGGCAGCATTGATAGACCGTTGAATGAGAATGCTTGAATGGGAATCGTCTTAGCAACTGGCTATAGCCATGAGTAAAAGCCGCCGGGAGAGGAGAGACAATCTTTCATGAGAGAGGGACGAGCAAGTGACGGATTGGGAAAAAAAAGGTAGTCCTTCTGAGCGGTCATTTAGGGGCCTTGTTAGCGACCCATCATTCTTCCCTAAGCTGTCAGAGTCCGATCGAAGCGAGCAAGAGATACAGGAATCATCGCTCATAGATGTGAATTGAGAAAGCAAGCCCTAATTCTTTTTCATTAGGCTCTATAGTCTGGTCCCTGTCCTTGGTAAGGTCTGATTGTTATCCGCAAGTGTTGTTTTGACCGCGGGAAGGTGCACTTTGCAAAAGTGCTTATTTGGTTGGGAAAGAGAGGACTTCTGACTCCGAGCCTACCCTACCCGAAAACAAGTTTCAGCTATTGATGTAGCCTCTTGTCGATACTACTAGTCTTGTCGCTACCTACTAGAGGAATCCCTTCTATACCACTCAACAGAAGCAAAAATCCCATCAAGATAGATTGAATCGACGACCTATACTTCAACTAAAGGCACAAGGGAATCAAGGGTTCAAGAGCACAGAACAGAGGAAATGCACATGGGTCTCCTTGAAGAACGAAGTCTAAGGTAAAGAAAGAAAAGTAGAGTGGGCTTCTAGTTGCTCTGCTTGGATTGGCATGGCTGTCCCCCCTTGCTGGTTGAGGCTCGGCCTTTGACTCTGCTTACCTCTACTTTTCATGTCAAGCGTACAAGTCTTGTTTAGTGGGATTGACTTCTAAAGACAGGAATTTTAATCTTCCCCGGCACGTCAAACTGTGATTGATTCCTCAACCAGCTTCTGTTCTGCCCTTATTTTATAGGAGGTTTGGAACCCTGAACACCATTCTTTTTCTATGAGATGGGAACTAAGCTAATGCGCGAATTGGTTTTTTACTGGCTTCGGCTTTATAGGAATAATCAATCGCTTCTTCGTCGTCGCTTCCCAGATTTTTCAAATGAGCCAGCCCGGAAAAAATTTTAACTATCTTCCCCATCTCTCCATCAAAAATTCAAAGAAAGACTCGCAGACAAACCCGTTATTCAAGGGAATGAATCAGGTGCAGGGGTTAGCTTCGGATTCGTATAGGTGATATGGGAAAGATCATGTGGGGTTTTTTGACTTCCTTAGAGGAGAAGCCAATGAATTTTGTGATTTGACTGTTCTCGGTAAAGTGGTTAAACAGCTAGTGGCGTGTACCAAAGGTTATCTTGTGCGTCTGTTCGCAGGAGATGAAAAAGGCTTTGATTTTAGAATTCGTGCTTAGGTCCCTACTTCATTTTTTTTTGAGTGTCCATTGATACCTTATTTAGAGTGACCGTTTACACACCTTCTCGGGCCAGTGTAGTGGATCTTTCCCATTATGACAGTGAAACGATCAAAAGATGCCGATTAGAAAGGCAAGGCCGAAGCTTTACTAATAAGGGCTAGTCTTGCTTCTCCAGCTCCACCAGAGCATTTAAAAAGAGCGCTCGGGAATAAAGCCTAATCAAAGCGGGCAAACAGAAAGATCGTGTAACTTGACAGGTGCAGCCACGACGGCTTGTTCCTCAACCGCAATAGCTCTTGTTCTTCTTCCTTCTCAGAGGTCGATTCAGCAGCTTCAGTGACCTCCATGGTTAGTCTTTGTATTGCAGGTTCTAATCCTGAGATGGATTCTTGTGGGCCAGCCTCCGGAGGGGTCGCTTCGCTCCTGGGTTCCAGGGATGGCTCCATCTCGGTTGTGGATCTAATCAGCTCCATCAGACCGCCTGCCTCCACAGTGAAGCTTCCGGCCACTGCTTCCACAGCAGGACCAGGACAGGAGTAGAAGTGAGTGCTTCAGGTGGATAAGCTTCGACGCTCTCAACCTGGTTTTGATCGTTTGACTATGGCTCCGCGTTCTTTACAATCATAAGCTCGATCACGAGGGTCCAAATCAGGGTCTCCATCTCGCCTTATTAAATAAGTCCGGGCAAATCTACATTTTCAGAAGTGATAGGTATAGCTCAGGAGATGGGATTGGATCCGGAATTCGAATTGGCTCTGCATCATATGGAACTAAATAAGCTTCGGGGTCTTGATTTCCATTCTAATCTGCATATGGAATTAGAACCGGGCTACCCCATGATCGTGATTTGATCATCATTAGGTGGTGAGAAACCACGCCTTATGACGAAAGGGGAATTACGTCCGATCAAGACACCAGTCTGCCCTCTAATAGAGGGTGCTATGGAAGAAATTAGGCACTGAACTGAGGTTTAGCAGTGCTTATCACTCAGGACGGCCAGACTCCAGTCGTCGGTTTACTGGAAGACTTGCTGAGGAGCTTAGTGCAAGGGAGACCGAGCAAGTGGGAATAAGTTCTTCCAACTGCAGAGTTTGCCTATAAAAACGATGTGAATCGGCCTATGTTAAGTAAGGGGGGAAGTCACCATTCGAAGTGGTGTATGGTAAGAGGACTAACAATAAGGGGGAAGCGCAGCGATCAAAGCTTTGGTTTCGGGCCCACTTGGTTTAAACGAAAGAAGAGATGTTTCTAGCGATTCAGTTACTAGAGGGTTCCAAACCTAGCCTTCCAATATGAGAGCGAGACAAGCAAGCCTGAACCCATCCAATGAAGGAAGTGACGCTTGCTACGATCAATATCCGAACAAGACCTTGACTTTGAATCTAGATGATGGGAGGGACCCCCTCTCCCGCGCGATTTGATCTCTCTCCCATTTGTCGAGTCGAGCTATCACCCCGATTGGAATAGATATACACAGCCCCTCTACCCCCTACTCTAGTCAGCTTTCTATCTCTTTCTCCAACCTTCGATGATCCTCCTGCAGGCAAATCATCGAAGTCAAGAAGGAGTGATGGGCCTGATCTTCCGATATCGATATCTGATCCATAAGCTAGCTCTTGGTTAAGAAAATCCTAAATATGCAGACCCGGGTGCAGTAAACGAACTTATATTCTCTTTCCTCCCCTCTATAGTTCTCCCCTTACATAAAAGGTAAGTAACAAAGCTTCTACTGAGGGACGCCGTGCGATCATACAACTACTCCACGTGGGCCTTAATCTGCGCATACGAAGAAATAAGAACATGTTTTCAAAGACCTCTGGAAATGCCCGTTTTGTCTACTTAACATATGGGACGAGCTAAGCGGCTTGGAGCTTTCTTCACCAGTTCCCATAGCCTCCTTCCATCTTTTCCTAAAGCAGGGTTGGCTTTTAGTCCTTCTTTCCCAAAATAAGTAGACCTTATGGTATGTACCTTCTTAGCCATTGGTGCGTTAAGGCTGAATGGGTAGTCTAAAAAGACAATTGGCTTCTCCTCAAAGGAAGTCATATGCTCTTTTCTTAAGTGTGGTGTCTTCAATACAACCTTCCCTAAAAGTAGAGGTAGGAGATCCAGTTAACGAATAGGCTACGGCTGTAGCTGCAGCGAGTAATGAATTCTCGGATGCTCTTTCTTAATCTGATATAAAGTGGTTCCTTATTCTCGGCACCTATCAAAGTCATGTAATCCCTGTGTACTTTTCATCGAAGCAGCACCCTTTTTCAATTTCAATTCTGTCATTTTATAGAAACTAGTGATGCACTTCTATAGCCTTTATAGTGAAGTTCACTCCTTTGGTATTGAAACCTCCTTATCTTATTTTAGCAGCAGAAATTGACTTTCCGGACCTCCAGAAAAGGCTATCGATATGATCATGGAAGACACCATTCCCAGTGTAAAGGCTCAATGCGGAATAAAACCGGGAGCCGTTTTGAGGGATATCCGCTGTTACAGGAATTGGCTTGCCCGAGCGGAAAGGACTACCGACGGCATTTGTAAACTCGCATTTAGAAGTGACATACTTAGGTAGTAATACCGGGGGATTTTATTTCCCTTCTTTTTATCCTGCCTGTACCGGTCAGCTAGGATCAGGAATTAACGCTGTCACTGTTCTTGTTCTAGAAATCGAATAGTTGGGCAAGGCAAGGAAAGCAGTCAATTGCTGTCTTAGGGCTTGAGATAGAAGTCAGTGAGTTGGACAACTAGGCTTTGAGGCAGCTGTTACAGAAAGAGATGCATCGAATGTTTTAGAGGGGTAGCAGGAGCGGGAGTCAGAAGAATCAGCAGCACATTCATGCCCCAAATAAGCAGGTTTCCGGCCGGAAACCGTCCTTCATTCAAAGGCTAGTCACTGCTCTTCTCTCCTTTTCTTTTGATGGCATGAGCTTGTTCAGTGCCACAGCTCTATTCTCTTTTTTTTAATAAGGGAATTGGCTGCCTTCATTCATTCCTACCCCATCCTTAGGTCAATCCGCGTAATCCCGAACAGCCCTCATGCTCGAAGCCTATGGGTCGTTATAAACCATGCCAGCTCCTTTCCCAACGACTGCCGCTCACTTTGCAAAGACACTGCAACTGAGCACTCAACTTCTTTTCTGAATTAATGTTGTAATGTAAGTAAATAAGTGAGTTCAGAGTCGCCAAGCCGCAAGGAAAGAGGTCAAGTAAAGAAGAGAGAATCAATCTCTACGCTAGAATGACTAAGAGATTTAAGTTCCGATCAAAGCTTATGAAAGAAGACAGACTTGGGAGCAGGGCCCTGAGCCTTTCTCCTGGCGAGGAAGAATTGAATGACTTTTCCAGGTATTCCTTGTCTTATAGGTCGATATCGTCAGGTTAAGGAGCAATACATGGAACTGCTTCGGTTGACCTTTCTTTCGTCTTATCCTTATATTAGATATATAAGTAAATAGTTTTTCTTCGACTAGTAGCTTGAAGGTGACGACTGCTCTCTGCTCTCTCTTTCTTGAGAGATGCATTAAACCATTTCTTTCTCGATGCGAATGGAATAGCGTAGCGTAGTTAAGTAGCCAAGCTAAAGTCAAGTATCCCAGCAAGGGAGGGAAGGATCGTAGAATAGAAAAAATCCCACTCCGCTCTCTCTCCCCACCCTAGGACCAAAGACAGAAGACTAGTGCCTTGCGCTTGCCTCTAACAACATGGCTAAAAGTGAGACTAAAAGGATGAAACTCATGATAGAAGAGCCAGGGAAAGTTCAACTACTTCTATTGGCTCTAAGCCTAGTTCTTCCAAGCAAGCAGAGAAGGCAAGGAAGGTTGTTGATTCTTATGAACCGACAAAGTCTGAGAAGAAGGGGAAGCGTTCTCGCCTTAAGCCAACCCCGAACTCTACTCCTTCACCGACTGATATTTCTTCACCAGATTTCGATCCACCTTCTTCCTCTACTTATGATTCGACCTACTTTTGAACCAAGCCGAGACGGAGGAATTCGCACCTCGATAACGGGACTAAAGCATCTTTATCTTGCCCACGAACTAGGCGAACCAACCAACTTGGGCATTGCCAAACCAACCCCGGACGAGACTGATTCCTCAAACTCAGGTTGTTCGACTTGTTGGCTTGTTACCCGGCAAAGTCCGAAAACTTCTTGTCCCGCCATTGCTTATGCTTGCGAGCTAGTTCCACTGCCTTCTCATTCAATTGCAGAAAAAAGGCCAGTTTTCATTGATCCAGTTTCAACAGAAGTTGGAGTTTCCTGTAAGGCAGGCAATCTTGGTAGTAGTCTTCGTACCAGCAGTCCCTTTCACCTTTCCCATGCAATCCATCCAGCAAGTAAGCTAGTGAAAAAGCAAGGGTCAATCCCACTTCCATTGCTAGGCCAGTAAGTAAACCAGTTCAATTTCCAAATGATCCAATTGCAATTTTAGTTTCTTTACTTGAAGTCTTTCCATAAGTGACTTTTCCAGTGGTGAATATGGCAAGCAAAGCAAGCAGGCAAAGGAGAGCAATCTATGCTGTGAGTGAGCCAACTCGTTTTTAAGCTCTTTTATTTCCTCCGTAACTATAACCTGACAACTAAAGCTACTAGGAATATTTCTTTGTTGGAGGGGTTTGAGTTGTAGTTTCTTTCCTACGCCCTCTAAGAAAAAAGGCCTAATCCCTTAAGTAGTAAGTCAACAAGGGCAAGACACTTTTTCACTCCATCCAGTTCGTTTGATAGCAGGTATGGCAAATCCTTTAAAAAGTGCAAGCCTTTCAAACTGCTTTGCTAGCTAACCTAAGTAAGAAATGAAGTTCAAATTAAAAGCCAGGGACTTGAACTAGGGATCAATCATCCTGCTTGCTTTGAAAAAAAAAAAGAGGGACGGAATGACTTTATATTATATAAAGTATAAAGTAAAGCACAGTGAGTGACTGACTTTCTAACTTACTAGCCCAGAGATCTTAGTATATTAGATAGGGGCATCAATCTATCTTTTAGCTATAGCCTAGCCTGTTGAAACTAAGACTGAGACTGGGAATGCTACTAGAAAGTTTTACCTTGCACTGGTTCGTTTGGAGAGGGAATTGAGCGCGATGTAGGAGCACTCGTACTATTTATCCACAGGTAAAGGAGCACGGGGCACTCGCCTGGCTCCAAATACTCAGACCTAACCTGCCATCGCTTCCACTAGAATCATGAGGGTGGATGTCCATTCTGTCACTTATGATTTTTATGCCAATTCTTTCTTTTTTTTTTTTTTAAAAGGGGAGGTCCTAAACTCAGTTACCTTTCTTCTTCACAGCTTAACCACACTAAATCAGTCTAAGCCGAAAAAGCAATAAAAATAAAGAAGGCTAGCTTCCCCATTCCACATGACTGCCATAAGAGGTATGAAATATCTTCCTAATTAAAGCAAGCAATCCAAGTCCTGATAATACCAATCCAGATTAGAACCTTAGTCAATTAAGAAAAGGGTCCTGACTCTCTTTCGTCCCCTTCATTTCTCTCATAGTATGGATGAGTTCTTGGACGAGAAGAATATTTTCCTTTCTTTCTCTAAAGGCTATAAACTATAAAGCTGCTTTGAGCAATGAGCTCATTGAGAAAGAGCCTGATAGGAACCAAGACCTTGGATATAGCTTTGAGAACGACATTGCACAAGCTAATGGGAAGGAGCTAAAGCTCCCCTTGATCAAGCTAAGGAATGAAGACCAGAAGGCTTCTATTCATCTCCCTAGGTCTAATCCCTGAGTTAAATTAGAACTTTCAGGACATAGGTAGGCGCAGATGATGATGATTCCAGCATTTCTGGAAGAATCTTGGCTGAAGACCTTCAATCTCTTTCTCTTTATAGAATGAAAGGATGGCATTCTGAATTTCCCAGTCATCCAGCATCCAGAAGAAAGAATATTCAAGCAAGTCTCTTTACATAGGCGAGTAGATTTTGGCAATAAGCGGCTCTCTCTCTTTAGTCGGGTAGTGGGAGGGTGAGGCATTAATGTAGTTCCACTCTCAAGAAGTACGCCCTAAAGTAAAGGGCTTGGCTTGGACCGAACGAATGAGGTCAACCTCTTTCCTAATAACCGGCATGCCTACTGTTCCATTTAAGGATGAATGAAAGAAAATCCTCATTGCTATAAAGAGTCCTTCCTTCTAGTTGACCCAATCACGTAACGAGCTGTTGAAAATAAAAATAAGCTGATTTGCATCTTCTCAATTTCTACTGTGAAGTCAGATTTAAGCTCTTCAAATGAGTACTTTTTTGAATGGGATTCATACTATAGATAGTATAAAAAGCCATGGATTTCTTAGCAATTCAATCATATCAAGTTTGACTATCGTAGGCATTTCCCGTTGATCAAGAACGAGTATTGGAATGTCTTATTTTTCGGGACTGTACTATTTGAAAGCAAGCAAGCAGGATAGCGGGTTCTCTTTCTGCTGCCCTTCTAGTTGCAGCAAGGGCAATACATCAGTTAAGACAAAGACAGTAGGCGAGGGACTTTATGTTACTCGTTTTACAGACCTTCTCGCTGCGCCTTTTGTTACATCGAGCGAGCAATCCAATTTTTGAATAAGAGAAAGCGAGCTAAAGACTTTTAGCTAGTTAAGAAGTGAGTCCTTCCTAGTGGCATTCCGGATATTTTAGATATGTTTATAGGGCCAGTGTTCATCGAGTGGGAGTTTCCTTCCAGCCATTGTTAGTTTCTGTTCCAGCGATTTCATCTCCTTACCTAGCCTCCTTCCTTTCCTTAAGGCCTTCAATAGCTAATTCTCGCTTCCTATCCCCCAAAAAATAAAATGAAGAAAGACTTGTTGGTAAGTATATCTTTATGTCTTTCCAGCCGAGCGAGAGAATGGGTAGGTCTTCCTTTATATACTATAGGATAGGAGCGGTCCATGCGACGAGTGGTCCATTCAAGGCAAGAGAGTGCAGGTTAGTTCCCTTTTCTTCGTTTTTCCAGTTACGAGCGGTACAAAGGAGCCTGTTGGAGTCTTAAAGCAAGCCTATCTATCCTGATCCTGCAGTCCCTGTCTATCTCTTTCCATCTAAAATCTCCAGACTCTATCGAGCCAGCAGTAGCAGTATCTTTTTAGGCAGCCATTGATTAAAGACATTGCCTCTCTTCGTAGTAGGAATTGGCAGGTTCAGATTGTTCACGTGCTCAGAGAAGGTAACAGGTGTGCAGATTTTTTAGCTCGGATGAGTTCGTCTCAGCTAGAGCAGTTTATGCCGTGGGAGTCTCCTTCTCGGCTTCTTGTAAGCCCTTCTAGAGATTCATGGTCGAAAAGACTAGCAGCAGCTCCCGCTAAAGCAGTTACGACAACAGCCCCTTCAATGCCATCTTCAATCCCTTCCCTCACAGCTCCTTCTCTGTGCGCACCGGTAATTCTTCAAACTCCCTTCGACTGCTAACTCTTAGCAATATTCTTTCTTATATACTTGCAGTTCAGTTCCAAGCCTTAGGGCAATGATAAGATAAAGAACCGCTCCGCACCCTCCCTATGTGCAATGCAAGAAGTTCCTTGGCTTATAGAGGTCAATCAGTCAGACATGCCATGTTCAGTCTAATTGCCCTACCTATAGGTCTTACAAACTAACTATTCCTAGTGTCAGAGCTAATCGACCTTAAATAAATAGTCAAGATCTTGCCCCTATGTCAGTTGGATTCGTGAAAAGAGAACAGCTCCTTCTTTGCATCAGTTACCTTTCAAGGCTTTGGCGCTTTTGTCAAAAAGTCCTAAGACCGGTAATGCCGTATGCTAAGATGCTAAGGCCAATAAATCCTTTAGGGCAATCAGTCTTTGACTCCCTTCCCCTTCTTGCCTAATAATTCTTGCTTCAAGTTAACTTGCCTTGCTAATGTCTTAATGCTACTGTCCTTGGCTGCCTAGTTGTAGGCTTACTTTCGCTCCTCTACCCGGCAATGAGAAAAACTTGGATTCCATTTTGAATTCTTTAACTTGCTAACTCGCTTTCTCTCCAATGGAAAGTACGTCCGAGACCTGAGATGAGAACCTCCGAGTTCTGGAGGAGAATCTATAGAAGGGAAGATCCCGATGGGATTACTTTAGAAGAATATAAGACCTTGCTCCAGATTCCGCTCCCTTGGCAAGAAAAAATAGACTGGTATAGTCAGAGGTCACATAGGCAAGGGAAGGCAAAACCAAAAGTGCCCCTATGACTCTGGTTCTAGTGAAAGCGATGAAAGTATAGCTGTGCTCCAGTTGAACGGGTAAAAGTTCTACGGTGAAGAGCCCGGTCAAGGCGACCTTATTAAAGAGAACATTCGGGACATCAAAGCCGATGGTAATCTCGTCCTTAGTTGCCGAATCTAATGGAGGTTTCAATCCGACGGATCAACCGTAATTGGCAGGTAAAATGAGGCCTCGACGGAGATGATGGATGGGAACTCCTACTCTGACTATAGTTGCGATCTCTAAGCGGAATTTTCAGTCATCTATCCCTTTTCTTTCCCTAGCGAGTGAAGAACGAGTGTTGAGCGAGTGAAGTGCCCCATAAGCTATAAGGGCGAGCTATATGTCTCAATTCCGTGAACAGCGATTGAACTGAACGTTCCAAGTGCATCCAGCAGGAATCGAACCCACGAATTTGCCCCTTTATTAGGTTGGTATAGGTTGGGCGCTTTAACCATTCAGCCATGGATGCTTAGAGACTCAGCGAGTGAACTAGGTTTTGGTATTCCTTCTCGAGCTTCTATTTCTTCCGTTAAAGGAGATTCGGGAAAAGATGGAATAGGAAGACGTGTTTCCAGAACGAACAAGATACGGGTTGAGAAGGGGGAGTTAGCAAAGTTGGACAAGATTGGAATGGGCATAGGAACATGTATTGATGTACCAGATCGGCTAATGCTCCCAGGTTGATGCGATGTATTCCACCAGTTGACTGGAGACTTGATTATTGGTATATCGATCGGTCCAGCACGGATTGAAATAGGAGCCGGTTCGACAGGAAGCTTTTGAAAACGCAGTGCACCCAGGTAAATAAGGAACGAGATGAATACAGAGGTTAAACGAGCATCCCACACCCGAAAGGTGCCCCACATAGGTCTTCCCCGAAACCCCCCAGTAACTAAGGTAAAGAACGTAGAAAAAGCACCCATTTCTAGACCGGTTCCGGAAGAGCGAAGAAAAAGGGGATGTTTTGTTAATAGGAACAAGAAAGTGTTTATAGCCGTAGCGATATAAACAAGAATACTCATCCGAGCCGCAGGAACATGTACATACGGAATACGAGAATTTCCACCTTGTTGAAGATCTAGTGGTGCTACCCGAAGACTTAAATGAATAGCCATCGCTGTTAAGAACAACCGAGATCCAATGAGAATTTGCGCGTAGCTTCTGGTCTTTGACATCAAAAAAGAAGGTTGTAATAACGAAAGGGACATGTGAGAATTTGGTCCTAGCTAGTGAAACAAGAAAGACATGGATCTATATTCAATACGCAATCAAAGGATTTCCCCCCAAAAAAAATCGAAGAATTCCCCTTGCTTTGTTTTCGCTCCGCTCGTGCGTGGCACTCCTTGCTCGCGGAGCGGCATACCGAAAAAAGAAAGGTTTTGGAATCAAATCAAAGTAGATTACCTTTTGTGACCAAGAGCCCATCCTTGATCCAAGCCGAGTTTTGCATTCCTTAGCTTGGTGCACAAGGCTTCTCGCGGGTCCTTTTTCAAGCCCATCTCGAATACGATGCGGTAGGGTACTCGTGACCCTGCTGGTGGCTGCCACTGCCTCACACTTAAATGCCGCCAGCTCTGTCTTCCTACTTAAGGCATCCGCGACCAGGTTGGTCCGTCCAAGTTTATATTCTAGCACCATATCAATCAAACTTGGCAAGTTTGTCTTGCTTGCCATCGTCCCTCCCTGTTTTGGCGTGAGTTTCTTCTGGGTCAGGAAGTCACTCGTCGCCACATTATCCGTCTTGACCACGAATCGTGACCCGCCTCCACGTTCTCAAGTAGTGCACTATTGCTGTCATCTCCTTCTCTTGGACCGCGCCTCTCGGTCTCATTGAGCTTTCGGCTATCATATGCGATAGGGTTACCTTATTGTACTAGCACACCGACTATGGCATAGTCTGACGCATCCGTGTGTACTTCAAATGGCTTAGTGTGATCTGGCAACTGCAATACGGGGTCATCAATCACTGCCTGCTTTAGGTCCTCAAAAGCTCTTTGACACTCTTCCGATCAGTGCAGTGCCATGATCGGTCCGTACGTCCTTCTTTAGGAGATTTTTGAGTTGAGCAGCCCTCTTCGAGTAACTTACGATTAATTTTCGGTAATAGTTCACGAGCCCTAAAAACGATCTTAGCTCACTCACCTTGGTAGGTGCTTGCCACTCCTCGATGGCTCTGATGCCCATCCAATGCCCTAGGAATAGGATCTCTGTCTGCCCAAAGGAGCATTTCTCTTTCTTTACATAGAGGTGATTCTTCCTTAATACCTTAAAAAGGGTCCGGAGGTGGCTAACGTGGTCGTTTAACGAATGGCTATAGCCCACGATCAAAGTATACCACCAGTCGTCTAAGTACGGGTGGAATAGCTCATTGTGGAGGGTGCAGAACGTGGCAGGGGCATTGGTGAGTCCAAAAGGCATAACCAAATCAAACGCCCCTTTATTAGGTTGGTTGCTTGTCACACAGGTCGTCTTTGGCTCGTCTCCTTCCGTGATACGCACCTGGTAGTAGCCCGACCGTAGATCCAACTTCGAGAAGTATAGTATCTCGCGCTTATTGATTAGGGCGAAGAAGTCTGCTATCA